TTTCCTCTTATAGATAGGACTAACCAATTTGAACAGAGTTCTTTTTGTATCACTTCGCCCCCCCTTTTTTTATTGATTTCTTTTTTTTTATTATGAATTTCCTTATTATAAATATGAATAATTTTTAATAAACATTTTTTCTAAATTCCAAATAATCTATTTATTAGTCCCAGGTCTCGTGTCAATTGAGAAATACCTCGTTCGTTGCAACACTTCCTAAAAGTCAAAAAAAAAGTTTCCATTAAGAACGGGAGGGAAGAAAGCGAGTGGGTCTGCTATGTTAATTCCTCATCCTCAAATCAATCCATCCCGGGGGATATTGTCTCAACTCAAGGAAGAAGTGATTGTAGGGATGAAGTTTTGATATAATTCGACAAGCCCACGGCAATAAAATAAGAAAATTTAGGTATGTATTTTTCAATTTATAGGATTAAACAAAAGGATTCGCAAATAAAAGCGCTAATGCCACGACCAGTCCGTAAATCGTTAAAGCTTCCATAAAAGCCAGACTAAGCAATAAAGTACCTCGTATTTTACCTTCTGCTTCTGGTTGTCTCGCGATACCTTCTACGGCTTGGCCCGCAGCAGTACCTTGACCAACTCCAGGTCCAATAGAAGCAAGTCCTACAGCCAATCCAGCAGCAATAACGGAAGCAGCAGAAATCAGTGGATTCATATTAAGTTCCTCGTACAAAAAAAAAGAAATGGTTAATGATACAATCAACCAATGAATTATTACTTAACATCACTAAGACCTATCCGGAAAAAAAAAATAACTAAGAACTATGAATTGAAATGACAATATTACTGAATCATCAGAACTACTTCGATATCTCGTTTTTAGTTCCTATCCATGGAGTCTTTGTAAATCTATACGATTCTAATTCTTCCATTTCTTTGTTCCGAACCATTCCATTCTTTCAATTCTTCGCCCTTTCTCTTCGATATGCTTGACTTCATTTGTTTATTCATTCAATCCACAGTTACAGATAAAACGGAAGGGCTTGCATTGGAATCCATCTAAATTCAGTGGGATGGGAAATATATGGGTAGCCCATATATAACTAGTGAATATCTAATATCACATATACATGTGTTTCTTTCATAATGTAAACAAACTATCTGTATCTTATATTGAATCGGATTCTAGAATCATTCTTCGAAACATATACAGGGATTGGATTCTAGCCCGCCCTTACATATACCTAGCTAGACCTACCTAACTTAATAAGTTATATAGTTTTTCTGTTTAGGCGCACATCGGAAACAGATAACATAACAATTCTTATTTAAATTATGAATCGTAATTGACTGAACAAATATAAATAGAATATCGATTGGAGAGGTATAACATAAATGGGCCAAACAGGAATCTTAGGAAAAAGATCTTTTCGATCTCTTTCCTCTTGCTCCTACTCTAGATCGTATATACCGGTATTTGTATATATCATGTTCCCCGAGTAAATTATCTTGAGACGCCCATGAGTTGGGATAAGCTTCGACCATTTCGGAAGCTAGTCAATGATGACCCTCCATGGATTCGCCTATATAAGCTGCGGCTAGAGTTGCAAAAATAAGAGCTTGAATCCCGCTTGTGAATAATCCAAGGAACATGACGGGTATAGGAACCACCGAAGGTACTAAAGAAACAAGAACAACAACTACTAATTCATCAGCTAATATATTCCCGAAAAGTCGAAAACTAAGTGATAAAGGTTTTGTGAAATCTTCTAGGATGTTAATTGGTAAAAGTATTGGAGTTGGTTGAATGTATTTACCGAAATAACCCAATCCTTTTTTGGTAAGACCCGCATAGAAATATGCCACTGACGTAGGTAAAGCTAAAGCAACAGTAGTATTTATATCATTCGTGGGCGCAGCTAACTCCCCATGCGGTAACTGTATTATTTTCCGGGGTAAAAGAGCACCTGACCAGTTAGAAACAAAAATGAATAGGAACATAGTTCCAATAAAGGGAACCCAAGGGCCATATTCTTCTCCAATCTGAGTTTTGCTCAAGTCTCGAATGAATTCAAGGACATATTCGAAGAAATTCTGACCGTCGGTTGGAATGGTTTGTGGATTCCGAACAGCTATAGTGGCTGAACCTAATAAGATAGCAATTACAACCCAAGAAGTGATAAGTACTTGGGCATGGACTTGGAAACTCCCTATTTGCCAATAAAAATGTTGGCCTACTTCCACATCGGATATATCGTATAACACTTTTAGTGAATTGATGGAACAGGGTAGAACATTCATATTGCCCTCTGACAGAAATAGAACTTAAAAAGGAATTATTTTGATTCAGCCATTTCTTATCTCTTTCTCAACTCGCCTGCTTTAATCGTATATTTCGGATACCAAGCGATCGCATAATATTCCCAGCGATTTTGATCTCTTTTTGGGGACTCAGGGATAGTAACCGATTCAATCAATTTATGGAGTTTCCAAAGTTATTGACTTATCCTATTATTAATCAACAATTTCTTATATAGCTAGAACGGCCCTCACAAATTGCGGATACTAATTTGTTAAGAATCAATCGGATTGAAGCTATAGCGTCATCGTTCGCTGGAATCGAAATATCTGCGAGATCCGGGTCACAATTTGTATCGATTAAACAAATTGTCGGAATCCCCAAAGTGAGACATTCTCGAAGAGCCGTATATTCTTCTTGCTGATCAACGATGATTACAATATCGGGTAACCCCGTCATATATTTGATCCCGCCCAGATATGTTTGCAATTGAGATAATTGCCTCTTCAACATTGCTACATCTCTTTTCGGGAGACAGTTGAGTTTCCCCGTATTTTGTTCCGATCTCAAGTCCCTGAATCTATGAAGTCTCATTTCTGTAGTGGACCAATTCGTTGACATACCACCGAGCCATTTTTTATTAACATAATGACACCGAGCTCTTATTGCAGCTGATGCTACTGAATCAGCTGCTTTATTTTTGGTACCAACTAGTAAGAAGTGTTTTCCTATACTTGCTGCATCAAAAACTAAATCACAGGCTTCTGACAAAAAACGAGCAGTTCGAGTAAGATTTGTAATATGAATACCTTTACGCTTTGCAGAGATGTAAGGTGCCATTCTAGGATTCCATTTCCTAGTACCATGACCAAAATGAACTCCTGCTTCCATCATCTCTTCCAAATTCATGTTCCAATATCTTCTTGTCATTTCTCCCCACACTTTCTCTCTCTAAGAGGTACCTGAAATAAATAATTGTTCCGACGGAACCTTCTACCGGAGATTGACCGTTAATACACGGTTCAAGTCACTAATTGCTTTCTATTCGTTATTATCTTTATTACCAAATCAAATGACCAGGACTAGATAGTTAAAAGAAAAGAATGAATCTGTCATGAAATTCTGTAAATGATCGTTCTGATGTATCAGGGAAATTTTTTGGGATGCAAGAACTAAATAATTCTATGTGGTGGAACAAAATATCTCTCATTTCCTCCTTGAATAGATTCTTCTTCTTGATTTCCAAAGGAATGTTGCTGTGTTGCCTTGAACGTTGGACTAATCCTTTGAATCCGGTACCAACAGGCATCATCCCCCCCAGAACAACGTTCTCTTTCAGGCCTTTCAACCAATCAATACGACCTCGTAGAGCGGCTTTTGCTAAAACCCGAGCGGTTTCTTGAAAACTCGCTTCGGATATGAAACTTTGAGTATTCAGAGACGCCCTCGTTATTCCCAATAAGATGGCTCGGTAACAGATCGCTTCTTCCAAAGCGCGCCCTGTTCGTTCTGCTCGCAACAATCCGATAAGTTCTCCAGGTGAAAAAACGTTAGACATTCCATCTTCTGAAACCAACACTTTTGATGTTATTTGACGTACAATAATCTCTATATGCCTATTATGGATCTGCACCCCCTGGGATCGATAAACCTTTTGGATCTTATTAACCAAAGAGATACGACTTTGCACTATGGTTAGTTCAGCGCCAATCAAGAATCTCCAAGGAATTCCAAGAATTCCTGTTATACGTTCGTTCCAACCTTCAACCCTCTTTTCTAGGTTCATCGATATTGAATCAATCGAACGCGCCTCTAACACTTGTTCCACTTTTGGAAGACCTTGTGTTATATCACCCGATCTCGATTTTTCATATATAAATGTAACTAATGTATCTCCTTCATAAAGGATTTCTCCACAATGGCCATGAACGGCTGCTCCTGGAGTAGCCAAATGAGGCTTAGCTGATCTTATTACTAAGGAGTCAACATGAACAATTAGAACTTGACCCGATTTTATGTGTGGTCCGTATTTGGATATACATCCATTTTCACAAATAAACTGTCCAAGGCTAATTATTGTGGATGTCTCCTCACAACAATCGTGAGGGCGAAAGCTCCAATTCAAATCGAATGGATTAAAAATGATGTTACTGCACGAATCGGGATTATAAACTCTTCCATTTTCATCCATTAAATAATATTTAAGTCCTTGGAAAGTCTGTTTGAAATTGTCAAGTAGCAAATATTTATTTAACAAGATCTGATTATGAGTTATTAAATAGAAATAGTAAAATGAATAAAAATTCGTAATTTTAGGTACAATCCCTAAGGGACCCAACGAATTCCTAATGGGAATCGCGAGATCTTCTTTAATTAATTCTTTTGTCACTTTGTGAGATTTCGAACCATTGAATGGGCCAATTCGAGAACAATCGGATGATGACAAAATTAGAAAAGATGGATATTCCTTATTTCTATTCAGCAACGTACGAATAGTCCCTTGATGTTGGGTAAGTGATTGAATCCTCGCCTTGAAATAAAAAGGATTAATATTGGTGCGATCTGATCCATTATTGGGGATCAATCCCGAACTTGCCGTATCATTCCTTTTTCCGATATACAAAATAGAGGACTTCACTAAATCCATTCTTATGAAATCTCGAATCAGATCATTTGCCCTTACTTCAACAAAGGAAGCATGAACCTCTTCTATAGAACCATTTCGGTCTTGGTTCCAATT